TGCCAATAACCACGGCCACTAAATAAAAACATTAAACTGAAAGCCCAGACAAAATGAGCGCCTAAGAAAAAAAGACCATATGCAGATAATGAAGAACCATAAGACTGAATTACTTGGGATGCCTGTGCCCACAAGAAATCTCGGAGCCAACCATTAATCGTAATGGAACTCTGTGCAAAGTTTCCCCCTGTGATATGAGTTACTATCCCTTGATCACTTACAGTACCCCAAACATCCGACTGCATTTTCCAACTGAAATGGAAAATGACTACCGAAATTGCATTGTACATCCAGAATAGACCTAAGAAAACATGATCCCAGGCGGAGACTTGACATGTTCCCCCCCGTCCAGGCCCGTCGCAAGGGAATCGAAAACCAAGATTTGCTTTATCAGGTATCAAACGGGAACTACGAGCAAATAAAACACCTTTCAAAAGTATTAATACAGTCACATGGATGGTAAATGCGTGAATGTGATGGACTAAAAAGTCTGCGGTTCCTAATGGAATAGGTAACAAAGCGACTTTGCCGCCTACAGCTACTAACTCGCCACCCCCCCACGTTAAGCTGGTACTTGTTGTTGCACCAGGAGCTGTTACGCCAGGCGCGCCAGCATGGATATTTTGTACCCATTGAGCAAAGATGGGTTGTAATTGTATGGCGGTATCCGAAAACATATCTTGGGGACGGCCTAAAGCACTCATGGTATCATTATGAATGTACAAGCCAAAACTGTGAAAACCTAGAAATATACATACCCAGTTAAGGTGGGATATGATTGCATCGCGGTGTCTAAGGACGCGATCTAATAGATCGTTGTATCGAGTAGTTGGATCATAGTCTCTTACCATAAAAATGGCTGCATGTGCAGCAGCACCAACTATTAGAAATCCGCCAATCCACATGTGGTGTGTGAACAAGGAAAGTTGTGTACCATAGTCAGTAGCTAGGTATGGATAGGGGGGCATAGAGTACATATGATGAGCTACAACAATAGTTGTAGAGCCTAGCATAGCTAGGTTAAGAGATAATTGAGCATGCCATGACGTTGTTAGGATTTCATAGAGACCCTTATGGCCTTGTCCTGTAAACGGGCCTTTATGAGCCTCCAAAATATCTTTAAGTCCATGACCAATACCCCAGTTGGTCCTATACATATGACCGGCGATCAGGAAAAGAATAGCAATAGCTAAATGATGGTGCGCAATATCGCTCAACCATAGGCCACCGGTTATTGGATCTAGTCCTCCGCGAAAAGTAAGAAATTCTGCGTATTTGGACCAATTCAAGGTGAAAAAGGGGGTTGCTCCTTCGGCAAAACTAGGATAAAGTTGAGCCAAAAGGTCACGATTCAAGATAAATTCATGAGGAAGTGGTATCTCTTTAGGATCAACCCCAGCGTCAAGAAATTGGTTAATCGGTAAAGATACATGGATTTGGTGTCCCGCCCAAGAAAGAGACCCAAGTCCTAATAACCCCGCTAAGTGGTGATTCAACATGGATTCTACATCTTGGAACCAGGCCAATTTGGGAGCGGCTTTGTGATAATGGAACCAACCAGCAAAAAGCATTAACGATGCAAAAATCAATGCACCGATTGCGGTACAATAGAGTTGTAACTCACTAGTTATTCCAGATGCTCGCCAAATCTGAAAAAAACCGGAGGTTATTTGGATTCCTCGGAAACCCCCACCTACATCGCCATTCAAAATTTCTTGCCCTACTATTGGCCAAACTACCTGAGCACTGGGTCCAATGTGAGTAGGATCGCTTAGCCATGCTTCATAATTGGAAAAACGAGCACCATGGAAGTACATGCCACTCAACCAAAGAAAGATAATGGAGAGTTGACCGAAATGAGCACTAAAGATTTTTCGAGAGATCTCCTCCAAATCACCGGTATGACTATCGAAATCGTGAGCATCAGCATGTAGGTTCCAGATCCAAGTGGTAGTATCGGGGCCCTTAGCTATTGTTCTTGAGAAATGCCCGGGTCTAGCCCATTCCTCAAAAGATGTTTTTACAGGATCCCTATCCACAACAATTTTAACTTCTGATTCCGGCGAACGAATAATCATTAAGTCCTCCTCTTTCCGGACAAGACATACAAAGAGACCCGCCAACTGTCTTTTTAGTGAATCTTTGAAGGATAGATATTATGATTAGTCCTTTTCTTTACTATCTACCGCCCTTCTATTTTTTTTTAGTTATTCACTGGAGCAATTATATATTGAAGTCAATCCGAGGCAAGTGTTCGGATCTATTATGACATAAGGATTAGGTGCCTAACGGACATTGGTTACCCTGGAAAATTATTTCCCGACGTAAAAAAAATCTTTTTTTGTTACGTTTTAATTTAAGAAGCTAGTGTATTTTTTTTTTTAGGGTATAAGCCCTACATCTACTTTCCTTGAGTGAGCATAATATAACTATTTTTATTCGATTCCAAATTCCAAGAAACTTATTAGAATTATTAAAAAAATCGTCCTTTAGGTAGGAATATTTATATTGTCTACTTTTATTTACTTTATTACCTCTGTTCTAGAGCCTATCCCTATTGTTTATCCTTATGAAATATGATATAAAATCGAAGGTAGAAGAAAGGGATATAATGAAATTCTTGATTTGATCTTCCTACCAAAATTATTTGATTAATGGATCAACAACCAAACCGCCCATTTTATAAAAATGAAGAGTGGTCTTATTCAAATTCAAAGCGCTTCGTAATCTTCAACCAGTTCTGTGCTTCAATATAATTTCCCGGAGTAAGCGCTATAGCTTGTTTCCAATACTCAGCAGCTTGATCAAACCAAGCTTCCGCAATTTCCGAATCGCCCTGTAGAATGGCCTGTTCTCCTCGGTCGGAATAGGCAGTTCCTTCCCCTAGAACCGTACTTGAGAGTTTCCTACCTCATACGGCTCAGAAATTGCTATCTTAATTTTCCCTATCTTAACTGAATTCGATTTCTCAAAAATCGATCCAATTTCTTCTTGGGTTAAGCAGAAGAAGTTAATTACCTAAGTTTCAAACCCTAATTTTGATCAATAATCAGTCTGATCTTTTCTCCCACCTTCAGAAGAATGAAGCATACATAGACCTATATCCTTCGTTCGAATTTTCTGAAAGGTAACTATCTCGGTTTCGTGTCTTTCATATATGAAATTTCTATAGAATCCTTGAAAAAGACTTTTTCCCATAAGAAAGAAAAAAGAACTTACTATCTTTGGGATCTGATACTACACCGCTGCTTAATCCTTTAGTGGATCGGCTCTATTACATAAGCAGATTCCTAAATTTTGCCCCATCTCATGGTATAATTAAGCAGTTTTTTTTAGTTGTATCGACCCAGTCGCTCACTAATTGATCTTTACGGTGCTTTCTCTATCAATTTGAGAATTTATCCATAGAGTAGTAGTATAGGCTCGACTTTCTTCTTATTTTGATTCTCGTGAAGTGTTCTTCCTTCCTACAGCTGATAGGGCAAAATCATTGTTTTGACGATCCCTATGTAGAAAGCCCTTTTTCTAGTAAATACTAGAAAATTTCATCTTTTTTTCTTCTTTCTTTCTATAGTGGAGATAGTCGCACGTAATGACAGATCACGGCCATATTATTAAAAGCTTGTGGTAAGAAGGGGTTTCGTTCTAGCGCCCGGAAATAATATTCCAAAGCCTTTGTATGCTCTCCATTGCTTGTGTGTATAAGGCCGATGTTATATAGTATATAACTTCGATCATAGGGATCAATTTCTAGTCGCATAGCTTCATAATAATTCTGCAAAGCTTCCGCATAATTTCCTTCGGATTGAGCCAACATCCGTTACGGTCGTTCATTCTATTCAAAAAATCTCCGTTCCAAAACCGTACATGAGGTTTTCATCTCATACGGCTCCTCCCTTCTGTACATAGTACTAAGCAAAAAATCTATAGAATGAAAATAGAATTAGTCCCATCTCATTATGGACCGAAAGGGGCTGGTATTTTTCCAAGAAATCTCTAGCCAACCTTCCCCCAAGAGGTTTTTCTTAACACCAATGAATTCTATTAATGCTAGAGGAAAACGATAGCTCCAAGAATTTCTTTGTTCTCAACGCCTCCTATTTAGAGGAATTAGCCACTTCAACGACCTTTGATGGTTATAAGGGTATCCAACGTACAAACCCGATGGTTGTTTGCTATCCCAACCATTCTTCCCAATCCTGATACCGATCAGGAAAGGGTTAATTTCTAACAAAGTTTTTCTCTTGTTGATTCCTATTTCGAGGTGTAGTGCTTTTCTCCCCTATGCTGCCTATTGGTCCTAGTAGAGTAGGATTAGCCTGTAATACAGAACCTACCCTGTAGGTGTAACCTTTCGCTCAATACTCAAATCTACAATTGAAGCATCTAAGGCCACATCAATCGAGGATACACGACAGAAGGAATTGTTAGTTCACCTCACCTTCCCCAAGCGTGGGCTTCCTTTACTAATTTTGTTCTCTCTATGCGAACCCCTTCTTTTTCTCGTAAGACTGAGATGTAGGTAGGGCTAAAAAAAAACAAAAAAAAAAAAAGAGTCAAATCGCACCATCTCTATAATAAGTAAATGCTCTTTTTTCCCCTGAGGTTGTCGGAATTATTTGCAATAAAATATTGGCTACAATCGAGGAGGTCTTATCAATGAAATTTCCATTTATACGGGATCTAGGCATAATTCCCAATCCATTCTATATAGAATTCTTTTCATTCTATCACAAAATAACATAAAAACTTATAAATCGCTCCATATGCTCTAAATGGATAAGAGAGGTATGGATTTTCCCCTCAGCTCAAATTGTTTCCTTTTCCTTCTGTTTGGACAAGAAGAGATATGAAATATTTGACTACGATTGGATTTCATTCCACTTTCCTATTTCTCAACAACAACTTCTGTCATCAGCTATTTCGCATTTTCAAAGTCATTAATTATCCCATACTCTTTTTTATTTAGATTGTATGCCGTAACATACCTTATGCAAATAGAATTCTAGGGTTCTTTGGTTCCTTTATTTTCTTATGGAATTCTTCTATTCTCTTTTTATTTGGGTTTTCCCCAAAGAAAAACTTTTGAGGGAGCAGAATTCCTAGTAAAAATAAATAAATAAAGGATCCTTACACTTAGATAAAAAAAGAATTTTTCCAATAGAGCCATGGAATCCCCGAAGGGTTGTGGCTGTACCTGTACTGCAGGAATACAAAAACTCGCTATTCACTCAATTTATTTTCCATAATAAGTTATGTAGGAGAGATGGCCGAGCGGTTCAAGGCGTAGCATTGGAACTGCTATGTAGACTTTTGTTTACCGAGGGTTCGAATCCCTCTCTTTCCGTTTCTCTTAATTCATCAACGTTACCGATCACAATGTATCAAATCAAATAACAATTTATTTGAGCAATAATACCTTTATTTAATAGAATTCTCTAAAGCAAATTACTTTGCTATGTTAAAATAGAACAAAAAAGAAAAAAGATCCTAAGGTTAATCTATTTCTGCTAGGTGAATGAATGGAAAAATACGAATTAAGAGCCTTAGGTCGATTTAGTTCGGGGAAAGGGGAGGGGGAAAAAAAATTCTATGAACCTTTCCTTTTGCGTTAAGCTCAAGTCTGACGAGAGTAATATTCTACAACTAACAACTCATTTATTTTCAGACCGACCCACTTTCTATCTAGGATTTTTTGTACTAGTCCTTTATATTGCAATGTATCAACCGTCAAATGCTTTGGCAATTTGCCCGGATCGAATGAAGCAATAGAATTTTGAACCAGACGTTTTGATCTTTGGTTATCCTTCGTAGTAATAATATCTCGGGGTTTGCAACGAAAACTTGGTATATCAACTATACGACCATTAACTAAAATATGTCTATGATTAACTAATTGCCGGGCCCCAGGAATGGTTGAAGCCATACCCAATCGAAAAACAATATTATCCAAACGCATTTCAAGTAATTGTAGTAAAACTTGACCTGTTGACTTTTTTGCTTTTCCGGCGATATGTACATATCTAAGTAATTGTCGTTCTGTCAGACCATAATGAAAACGTAATTTCTGTTTTTCTTGAAGACGAATACGATATTGCTCTTTTTTCCCAGAATGGAATTTCTTTTTCAGATTACTTCCGGATTTAGGCGTTTTTCTAGTGAGTCCTGGTAAAGCTCCCAGACGGCGTATTTTTTTTAAACGAGGTCCTCTATAACGGGACATGACGACTCCTTTTTTTATTGAAATTACATTTTACACAATAAATTTCATTGTATTTACATTACAGAATACATCGAAATTAAAACTGAATTAAACTAAAGGATAAACAGAGTAAAATCTACTAAAGAACCACAAAAAATGGAATTTCATCAACATCTGGATTTTTTGTATATATATTATTTATTTTAATGTTTTGTATCTAGCAAAATTTTAAGGTAGAACAACGTAATGGACTCTGGATTCCCCATTTAATTCGGAGAAAAAAAAGAGATTCTTGTTCATGGAACATCAATAGAGAAAAAAGCCGACTATCGGATTTGAACCGATGACCCTCGCATTACAAATGCGATGCTCTAACCTCTGAGCTAAGTGGGCTTACATAACAGAAATAGTGTAACAAATAGAAATATATATAAAAAATCTGTAAAATGGCAGATCTTAGTTATTAACTAGTTCGAAATTGGAAATTCTACTTAGAAAAAAAAAAATACTAGAATTTCATAAAGATAAAGTTAGCTTGATATGCTTAACTAAACGATATTCTTAAATAGGAATATAGAATTTACTAGGATTATAGAATATAATGAACTTTTTATTTCTCTAACTCGCAAATCCTTTTTTCTAATAGAATCTATTCCAATTTCTATATTAAATTTGATTTTAGATATTTTCTCAATTTGATACGGCTCGGACGAAAAATCTAATAGATAGAAAAGAATAATCTATATGAATAATAAAGAGAAAATGCGAATCTCTTGGCATTTTCATTCGAGCATTATATACATTTTTACATTTTATGAAATATTTTGTTTTTTTATTTGTTAATAATTTAAGGATTAATATTTCACTAAGGAAAAGATAGAATCATAACAAGTGAAATTTGGAATTCTGATTAGAAAAAAAAAAAAAGAATGAATATCAAGCGTTATAGTATGATTTTTTATATTCTAAAAAAGGAAAGAGGGGGGTGGGGGAGAGAAAAACTTTTGGATATCTTGATTCCGATTGAATTGCAAATATATCAACGGTAGAATCAATTCAATTCTGAATTGCAATAAGTGGGGTCTCTTGAATAGAGACGGGCTGTTAGACTACGTCGAATAATGAATTCAATGATTCAAAAAACTAAGAGATGTAGAAAATTACACAAGGAATCCTGGTTTCAAAGAAAAAAAAGGAGACAATGGGGATATGGCGAAATCGGTAGACGCTACGGACTTGATTGTATTGAGCCTTGGTATGGAAACCTGCTAAGTGGTAACTTCCAAATTCAGAGAAACCCTGGAATGAAAAATGGGCAATCCTGAGCCAAATCCCTGTTTTGAAAAACAAGTGGTTCTCAAACTAGAACCCAAAGGAAAAGGATAGGTGCAGAGACTCAATGGAAGCTGTTCTAACGAATCGAGGTGTAATTACGTTGTGTTGGTAGTGAAACTCCCTCTAAATTACTAAATTAGAGAAAGAAGGGCTTTATACATCTAATACACACGTATACATACTGACATAGCAAACGATTAATCACAGAACCCATACGATAATATAGGTTCTTTATTTATTTTTTATAATGAAATTAGGAATGATTATGAAATAGAAAATTCATAATTTTTTTAGAATTATAATTTTTGTGAATCTATTCCACTCGAATATTGAGTAATCAAATCCTTCAATTCATTGTTTTTGAGATATTTAAAAAATAGGATTAATCGGACGAGGATAAAGAGAGAGTCCCATTCTACATGTCAATACTGACAACAATGAAATTTCTAGTAAAAGGAAAATCCGTCGACTTTATAAGTCGTGAGGGTTCAAGTCCCTCTATCCCCAAACCCTCCTTTATTCCCTAACCCTAACCATAGTATTTATCCTCTTTTCTCTTTTATCAATGGGTTCAAGATTCATTAGCTTTCTCATTCTACTCTTTCACAAAGGAGTGCAAAGAAAACTCAATAGATCTTATGCTATTCATTAAATAGATTTCTTTTTTATTACAGTATCCACAAAAAATCTCAATTATTAATTAAATTTAATTAAATTTATAAGTATTATTAAGTAAGTCATCCACAATGCATAGGACTACCCCTCCCCCCATTTCCAAATTAGGAATGGAATACTATATTGATTTTTTAGTCCCTTTAATTGACATAGATGCAAATACTCTACTAGGATGATGCACAAGAAAGGGGTCAGGATAGCTCAGTTGGTAGAGCAGAGGACTGAAAATCCTCGTGTCACCAGTTCAAATCTGGTTCCTGGCACAGAAAAAAAGGATCTCAATAATAGATATTGATACAAATATCTCGAGATGTATTGGGGTACATATTCATTAATAATCTAGATAGTATACACTAAGTAGATAAATCTCTAAACACTTCTTAAAAAAAAAGGGTAAAATCTCTGGTTCTTTTCTTTATAGTATAGAAGGAGGTGAAATTAGGTGCTCTTTGCTTCGCTTCATTTTTGCATTTTTTATTAATTTTGTATTCCCCTATTCCGAAGAATATTTTTTTTCTTGATACTTACTTTCCTAGTTGTTCTAAATGATGTGCGCGGTACAAAGTTCGTGGTAAGAACTTCTTTATTGGAAAATCGAAGTGAAGCCCTTTTTTGATCAGTCTATCTGGACCTTTTTGTATAATAGGAAGTAATTAGAATATAATAGGTATTTCGTTTCGTCTAGGAACAGAATAGCAAAATAGTCCGTGACTTGAATAAAATCACGAGTTGTGTTGTATAAGTGAGCATGAATTTATTATCATTCAATGAGCATCTTGTATTTCATAGAAATTAGGGGTTATATAGTCCTTACGTAAGGGCCAGCCTATCCAACTTTCAGGCATTAAGATACGTTTAAGGCGCGGATGATTATCATAAGAAATTCCCACCATATCATAAGATTCGCGTTCTTGAAAATCGGCACTTCTCCAAACCCAGAAGACAGACGGAATTCTAGGATTATCCTTTTGGGTAAAGACTTTTATGCATACTTCTTCTGGGTTATCTATACCATACTGTATTCTCGTAAGATGATACACGCTAGCTAAAGATCCACCGGGTGCTACGTCATAAGCACATTGGGAACGTAAATAATTGTAACCATATACATATAAAATGACAGCAATGGAATCCCAATCCCCTGCTTTTATTTGTAAAGTCTCTATTCCTCGGTGATCGAAGCCCAAAGATCTATGAACCACCTCATGTTTGACTAGCCAATTAGATAACCACCCCTGCTGCATTGTCTTGATCTCCCCCCTTTGTATAAATATTTCACATTTGAAATGTAAGTTTGAAAGATTGCACTGCTCTTTCTTTTTCTGCACAAAAGAACCCCTCTTAATTCACTAATTTGGAGGAAGATACTGGACTTTTGGATTTGAATATAGTTTCAGAAGATATATCTAAACTAGATGGTGATTGATAGAGCAATTCTTGTTCATAAGTTCCGGTATGAGTACTGCGCCGAACATAAAGTTTGTGACTGGTAGTAAAACATCGATTTTTCTTTTGACTTTGACATAGAGTTCGATCCTCAACAATTTCTCGTGATATCTTCTTACGAAGTTTTGTTAGGGCATCTATAACAGCCTCTGGTTTAGGTGGGCAACCCGGCAAGTAGACATCCACAGGAATTAACTTATCAACTCCTCGAACAGTACTATAGGAATCCGTACTGAACATTCCCCCCGTAATAGTACAGGCTCCCATAGCAATGACGTATTTTGGTTCAGGCATTTGCTCATATAATCGCACTAAAGAGGGAGCCATTTTCATTGTTACCGTACCGGCTGTTAAAATTAGGTCCGCTTGCCTAGGACTTGATCTTGGTACCAATCCATAACGATCAAAATCGAATCGTGAACCTATTAATGCAGCAAATTCAATGAAACAACAACTGGTACCATATAGAAGGGGCCATAAACTGGAGAGTCTTGACCAATTCGAAAGATCATTTGGTGTAGTTGAAATAACGGAATTGGAACTTGTTTGGTCAAGTAGCGGAAACTCAATCAAACTCATGACTGTCTCAATGGAATCTTTTCCTTCTTTTTTTTTTTTGTCTGAATATTCAGTTAAGACCATTCCAAGGCTCCTTTTCGCCATGCATAAACTAAACCAACAACTAGGATAAGCACGAAAATGAAAGCTTCAATAAAAACGGATACACCCAATACGTCAAAACTCATTGCCCAAGGGTAGAGAAAGACCGTTTCCACATCAAAAACAACAAAAACTAGCGCAAACATGTAATAGCGTATTCGGAATTGTAACCAAGCACCCCCCATGGGTTCTATACCCGATTCATAACTAGAAAGCTTCTCTGGTCCTTCATTACTCGGGGCTAAAAGCCCGGAAATCCAAAATACCAAAATAGGAATAAGGCTTGCTATTATTAGAAATGTCCAAAAAATATCATATTCGTGAAGCAGGAACATAAATGTACTCCCATTAATGTGAAATAGGCAGAACTGAAATTAGTCAATTCAGTTGGCATTGTCAATTTATCCAGAACTTCTCTCTTTTCCTCGGTGAAACAAGAATCTCTTTTGCTCAAACCAAAGAGCACTTACTTTAACTTTTGTTTCTTTTGTGCCATGTCTTCCTTAAGGATTCATACAAAATGAAATCCCCACTCTCTTTCTTTTGGATTTCCATTCCATTTAGATATGGTATAGACCTAATTCTTATACAAAGAAAATTCTTTTGCTTCACTTTGTCTCATTTTCTCTAGAATCTCTAGAAAAAAGAATTGCTCTATCCTTTATTTATAGATAGTCAGAGACTATTAAATAAAAAAGAAAATACTTACTACTAATTAGATTTAGATTAGAACCTAATTAAAATAGGTTTACTAATGTATGCAGCCTAATGAGGAATAATACTAAAAAAAAAAGAACTCTATTTCAGAATTATGAAACAGAATATCCTGTTTTATTATTTACTCTTTCTTTTTTTTTTTTTTATTTTCTTTCGATTTTTTCTATTTAAAGTAGATCTATTTAGATAATCTAAATTTTTAGATAATGTATATTATAGTAATATACTTCAAACAAAATAGGAATTTGCAAAGTGGAGAAAATCATTGCAGTCATTATAGGAAAGTCTAGGGCATATCCTATTTTATTTGAAGAAGGATGGAATTCAAATCAGATAAGGGATCTTTCCTTCTATTGATTTAATAGAAATTCTTTTTTCTTTTCCTGTCTCTATGATTTTCGATAAATGAACCTATGGTAATGCTTTTATCTCTATTCTAGGGCGCAAGTGACCTTTGAGTCTATAAACAAGTACTAATAAGGAAAAGAAAACTATACTAAAGAAAACATAGGATATCCATCCTAAAATCTAAAAAAAAGACATATATATATTAGTAGGGCTATACGGATTCGAACCGTAGACCTTCTCGGTAAAACAGATCAAACGAATTATTATCAAAATGATTTGAACTGTTTCAAAGACCCAACATGCATTTTTCTGCATTGGGCTCTTTCATCAACTGATGTAAAGATCAGTTAATCCGCCATAGTTTTTCTTTACGGAAAGATAATAAGATGGCTCCCTGTGCTCTGATTGATTTATTTGCTATCTAGGAGCAATACCAAAGTGTTTCAAAGGAGGATTACCTTGACTTAGGTCTGCCTCCGGCCTAAATTAAATCAACCTAAGTGAAATGGAGTCTCTATCGTTCCGCTGCAAGAGTTAACTATGAGACTTCATACACCTTAAAGTTCATAGAACGAAAAGAAGTTTTTAGGAGGCCCTTATCCTCATTATGCCTAGCATTGAGTGGGCTGGATATTTACCTTATCAACTAGCAAATCAATAGGGTTCTATTTGATTAGGCACCAGAATTGGCACCCCAATCGGACTGAACCGACTGTTTGTCAGGCTACTGTTCTCCTATTCTCTCGAATCCATGAAGTAAGACATTGATTTTGTAATAGGGTCAATTATGTTCATTGCATAATAAATTCCCTTGAAAAGCATTGGCGCACGTGTAAGCGAGTTGCTCTACCGAACTGAGCTATAGCCCTTGTCAGAGATATCTTAACATATAGATAATTTGTTGTCAAGATGAATATTCTGTAATGCCATAGGATATCCCTTTGATCTATTTACTATATACCATACCAATAATGATACCATACCAATAATGGAGCGGTATTGCTTATAAAAAGGATTCGATCTATAATCGATCGAAGTAATGCGGCTTCTTTTGTGATGATAAATTGCCTACTTAACTCAGTGGTTAGAGTACTGCTTTCATACGGCGGGAGTCATTGGTTCAAATCCAATAGTAGGTAGGTAGGTAGAAAAATTACTAGATAGCATTGGACTTACTTCGCTTCGCTATCTAATAACTTTTTCTACCCTTCTTTCCTTTTTCTTTGTATCAACGAAACCTTTGGATTGTCTTCAATTGGATGGGGGAATCCAATTGATAGCCTCGACTCGTATCCTAGCCCGTTTGAGAGCTAGCTTTGCTTCAACCAATTCTTTCGTACCCTCAGCTTTACTCAAGTTAGCTTCGGCTATTTCAAGTGCCTGTTGAGCTTCTTCTGGATCAATGTCACTACCCAGTTCTCCATCATTTCCTAAAATGATGATCTCATTATTAACTATTCTCGCAAAACCACTCCACAGAACCGCCGTTAACCATTGGTCGTTGAGAAGGCGTATTCTCAAAGGACCCATATCTACAGCTGTGTTAATGGGGGCGTGGTTTGGTAATACACCAATTTGGCCGCTATTAGTAGATAAAATGATTTCTTTCACTTCACAATCCAAAATAATTCGTTTAGGAGTCAGTACATAAAGATTTAATTTCATTTCTTCAATTTGTTCTCCTCTTCTAAGTTTATAGCTTTCGTGCTAGCTTCATCGATGGTCCCCACCAAATAAAAAGCCTGTTCGGGTAGGCCATCTAATTCTCCAGAAAGGATTAGTTGAAACCCCCTAATTGTTTCTGCAAGACTAACATACTTTCCTGGAGAACCGGTAAAAACTTCTGCCACAAAGAACGGTTGTGATAAGAACCGCTCGATTTTTCGTGCTCTTGCTACAGTTAAACGATCCTCCTCCGATAATTCATCCAACCCAAGAATTGCAATAATGTCCTGAAGTTCCTTGTAACGCTGTAAAGTTTCTTTAACTCTTTGCGCAGTTTCATAATGGTCCTTGCCGACGATCCGAGGCTGTAACATAGTTGAGGTTGAATCTAAAGGATCTACTGCGGGATAAATACCCTTGGAAGCTAATCCTCTGGAAAGTACGGTAGTAGCGTCCAAATGTGCAAATGTTGTGGCAGGAGCAGGGTCGGTCAAATCGTCCGCAGGTACATAAACAGCTTGGATCGAAGTTATTGATCCCTTGTTGGTAGAAGCAATTCTTTCTTGTAAAGAACCCATTTCTGTACTAAGGGTAGGTTGATAACCCACTGCAGAGGGCATTCTCCCTAATAAGGCGGATACCTCCGATCCTGCTTGAACAAAACGAAAGATATTATCGATGAATAAAAGTACGTCTTGCTTATTAACATCTCGGAAATATTCTGCCATAGTTAGGGCAGTTAAACCAACTCTCATACGAGCTCCGGGCGGTTCATTCATTTGTCCATAGACTAGAGCTACCTTTGACTCCTCGATATTTTTTTCATTAATTACTCCAGATTCCTTCATTTCCATATAAAGATCATTTCCTTCACGAGTCCGTTCCCCTACTCCGCCAAATACGGATACCCCTCCATGAGCTTTAGCAATGTTATTGATTAATTCCATGATGAGTACTGTTTTACCTACTCCAGCCCCCCCAAATAGTCCGATTTTTCCTCCACGCCGATAAGGAGCTAAAAGATCAACTACCTTAATACCTGTTTCAAAGATAGATAATTTCGTATCTAACTCAATAAAGGCAGGCGCGGATCTATGAATAGGGAATGTTGCACTAGTATCTACAGGACCCAAATTGTCAATAGGCTCCCCAAGAACGTTAAAAATTCGTCCGAGAGTAGTTCCACCGACCGGAACACTAAGAGGAGCTCCTGTGTCAATCACTTCCATTCCTCTCATCAACCCATCTGTAGCACTCATAGCTACAGCTCTAACTCGATTATTTCCTAATAATTGTTGTACCTCACAAGTCACATTAATTTGCTTCTCGGCAGTGTCCCGACTCTTGACTATCAAAGCGTTATAAATATAAGGCAACTTGCCCGGGGGAAAAGTGATATCCAGCACGGGTCCAATAATTTGATCAATACGCCCTGCATTTTTTTCTTCAATTGTGGAAACCCCGGGACGCGAAGTAGTAGAATTGGTTCTCATAATTATCACATAATTATAAAAAAAGGAATTTGTCGAAATTTTTCTTTTTTCTTGTTGAATAATGCCAAATCAAATAAAAAAAATATCCAAAAATCAAAAAGTTAAAAGGAAATGAATTAGTTAATTCAATAAAAAAGAAAAGGGGACTAGCACTTGATTTCGTTGCCTAAGCGAATCCCATTCACTCGTTTACTCATGGAATGAGTCCGGTGGAAAGTTCAATCAATCTTTTTTTTGATAGACATTTTTCCTTTTGTCAAGGATCTTTGCCTCTTCTACTTTCCTGTCTAGGACTTCGATATACAAAATATATACTACTGTTAAGCATAGATTGCTGTCAACAGAGAATTTTCTTAGTATTTAGGTATTTAGATTCAAAATAAGAAAGGGGCCTATTAAGATAAGAACTTATAAAATTGTAAAATAAGGATTAAGGGATTAGTTTGGGTTGCGCTATATCTATCAAAGAGTATACAATAATGATGGATTTGGTGAATCAAATCTATGGTTTAATAATGAACCATGTTAACTTACCATAACAACAACTCAATTCCTATCGAATTCCTATGGTAGAATTCCTATAGGATAGAAGGTACACAGGGTGTACGCATTATATATGAATATGAATGAAACATATTCATTAACTTAAGCATACTCCCTTTTTTATTTAATGAGTTGATATTAATTGAATATTTATTTTCAGATTTTTGCAAAGGTTTCATTTACGCTTAGTCCATATCGAGTAGACCCTGTCGTTGTGAGAATTCTTAATTAATGAGTTGTAGGGAGGGACTTATGTCACCACAAACAGAAACTAAAGCAGGTGTTGGATTTCAAGCTGGTGTTAAAGATTATAAATTGACTTACTACACCCCGGAATACGAAACCAAGGATACTGATATCTTGGCAGCATTCCGAGTAACTCCTCAGCCCGGGGTTCCGGCTGAAGAAGCAGGGGCTGCAGTAGCTGCGGAATCTTCTACTGGTACATGGACAACTGTTTGGACTGATGGACTTACCAGTCTTGATCGTTACAAAGGACGATGCTATCACATCGAACCCGTTCCTGGGGAAGACAGTCAATATATCTGTTATATAGCTTATCCATTAGATCTATTTGAAGAGGGTTCTGTTACTAACATGTTTACTTCCATTGTGGGTAACGTATTTGGTTTCAAAGCCCTACGTGCTCTACGTTTGGAGGATCTACGAATTCCTGCTGCTTATGCAAAAACTTTCCAAGGTCCGCCTCATGGTATCCAAGTTGAAAGGGATAAGTTGAACAAGTATGGTCGTCCTTTATTGGGATGTACTATTAAACCAAAATTGGGATTATCCGCAAAAAATTATGGTAGAGCGTGTTATGAGTGTCTACGCGGTGGACTTGATTTTACCAAAGATGATGAAAACGTAAACTCACAACCATTTATGCGCTGGAGAGACCGTTTTGTCTTTGTTGCCGAAGCTATTTATAAAGCACAAGCCGAAACCGGCGAAATCAAGGGGCATTACTTGAATGCAACTGCAGGTACATGCGAAGAAATGATTAAGAGAGCTGTATTTGCGAGGGAATTAGGGGTTCCTATTATAATGCATGACTACATCACTGGAGGATTCACCGCAAATACTAGTTTGGCTCATTATTGCCGCGACAACGGCCTACTTCTTCACATTCACCGAGCAATGCATGCAGTTATTGATAGACAGAAAAATCATGGTATGCATTTCCGTGTATTAGCTAAAGCATTGCGTATGTCTGGGGGAGATCATATCCACTCCGGTACAGTAGTAGGTAAGTTAGAAGGGGAACGCGAAATGACTTTAGGTTTTGTTGATTTATTGCGCGATGATTATATTGAAAAAGATCGTTCTCGCGGTATCTTTTTCACGCAGGACTGGGTATCCATGCCAGGTGTTATACCGGTGGCTTCAGGGGGGATTCATGTTTGGCATATGCCAGCTCTGACCGAAATCTTCGGAGACGATTCCGTATTACAATTTGGTGGAGGAACTTTAGGACATCCTTGGGGGAATGCACCAGGTGCAGCAGCTAATCGGGTGGCTTTAGAAGCCTGTGTACAAGCTCGTAATGAAGGGCGCGATCTTGCTCGTGAAGGTAATGAAATTATCCGAGCAGCTTGCAAATGGAGTCCTGAACTAGCTGCAGCTTGTGAAGTATGGAAAGCGATCACATTCGACTTCAAGCCGGTAGATACCATCGATTAAGTTAAGTAGATATAAAGAAGGTCTAAATAAAAAAGAAGCGAAATAGAAAGAGAAAAAATGAGTTACGAATTGCAGTAATTCTTCTTTATTCTTCGAATTGATTGCAATTAAATTTGGCTCGATCTTTTAAAAGATCGAGCCAAATTTAAATATATCTTGATACGATCATGAGACTTGACAAATCGAGATTCTTCTATTCTATGTATCTAGAATACAGAAAGGTATAATACAATAAACAAATACAAATCAAAATAGAGTATTATCATACGATAATGGAACCAAATACGCAGTATTTGCAGAAAAGAGTCTTCATTTATTGGGAAAGAATCAATATACTTCTAATAATATCGAATTGGGACCCACTAAGACAGAAATAAAGCATTGGGTTGAGCTCTTCTTTGGTGTTAAGGTAGTAGCTGTGAATAGCCATCGACTACCCGGAAAGGGTAGAAGAATGAGACCTATTCTGGGACATACAATGCATTACAGACGTATGATCATTACCCTTCAACCGGATATTGTATTCCACTTCTACTTTTAAAATTGAAATTAAAGGGTATTCTGAAAGAGGTATTTTTTTCATTTTCACAATTGCTTTCTTTTGAATCCAATTTCAAGTTCGATTAGAAAGATAGAAAGGCCATTAAAATGGAAAAAGAAAAATCAAATTATCCATTCCATTCATTTTTTTAGAGATATAGAATACTTTTATAGAATACTTTAGTTAGTATTATTTATCTATAAAAAATCTTTATTTTGCAAACTCAAAAATACAATAGTCAATATTCCTTATAATAGATATACTTAATTATATCATAAGAATCTTAAGATATATTTTGAATAGATAGAAATAGTAAATTGGAATTGAGACACCTATTCTATGACAGATTTAAACTTACCCTCTATTTTCGTGCCTTTAGTAGGCTTAGTATTTCCGGCAATTGCAATGGCTTCTTTATTTCTTTATGTGCAGAAAAATAAGATTGTCTAGAACCCACGGGGCCAAATTTGCTCAATGTATTTCCAGGATCATAATACAAATATTTTTTAGTGTAAGTAATATATTAATATGATAGGGTATATAGCTCTTTCTACACACAAATGAAAAAATGCAGATATAGGCTACGAGCATAAATGCATACATATGCATAGCCGAGTATAGCGAGTTTTTTTAATCAAGGAATTTTTTTGAATAGAAAGTCAATGTATCTAACCAATTATTTCACAGGAGTACTAGGTGCTGAAGGCGATTTCAGAATCAAAATAAAGTAAAGTCAAAATCATTTAGCTTATTCTCTCAATTTCAATTAACCGCTGCTGGATTTAGTATATCTAATATGAATTGGCGATCAGAACACATATGGATAGAACTTCTAAAAGGTTCTCGAAAAAGAGGTAATTTTTTCTGGGCCTGTATTCTTTTTCTAGGTTCATTAGGATTCTTAGCGGTTGGGGCTTCCAGTTATCTTGGTAAGAATATGATATCCGTACTTCCATCTCAACAAATTCTTTTTTTTCCGCAGGGGGTCGTGATGTCTTTCTACGGAATCGCGGGCCTATTCATTAGCTCCTATTTGTGGTGCACTATTTTGTGGAATGTAGGCAGTGGTTATGACCGATTTGATAGAAAAGAGGGAATAGTGTCCATTTTTCGTTGGGGATTCCCTGGAATAAAACGTCGCATCTTCCTTCGATTCCTTGTGCGGGATATCCAATCAATTAGAATTCAGGTTAAAGAGGGTCTTTATCCTCGTCGTATCCTTTATATGGAAATACGTGGCCAGGGGGTCATTCCCTTGACTCGTACTGATGAGAAGTTTTTTACTCCACGAGAAATTGAACAAAAAGCAGCCGAATTGGCCTATTTCTTGCACGTACCAATTGAAGTATTTTGAGTACCAATTGCAATTTTTTAATTTAAATTAAATTTAAGGGTATTTTCGAGTATTTAGCTAAAGGAAGGAACAACCAAGGATAATAGAAAATTGCTTCTAATTTCTAATTTGTTTTGTCCAAGTGAGATATACGGCCTAATATTCTTCCCTTTTCATATGAAAGAAAGGGCTTTTTTTTATTCTATTTCTCTATTCCACTCCACTCCATTTAGATCTAAGAAAGAACCCAATACAATGAAATTCCCCTAGTATACAAAAAGAGAAATAGATACAAACACAAGGTCTCAAACCTTGTTATAAAATTTTTGCTTCAAAAAAAAAAGAAATATCATATAGAGTCAGCGAATGAAGCAGATTCATTAACAACTCAATTTACAGATCAAAAATGAAAAAAAAGAAAGCATTGCCTTCTTTCCTATATCTTGTATTTATCGTACTTTTGCCCTGGGGAGTCTCTTTCTCTTTTAACAAATGTCTGGAACTTTGGATTAAGAATTGGTGGAATACCAGGCAACCTGAAACTCTCTTAACGGATATTCAAGAGAAAAGGATTCTAGAAGGATTCATAGAATTAGAAGAGCTTTTTCTCTTGGACGAGATGATAAAAGAGAAACCGAAGACACATGTACAAAAACCTCCTATAGGAATACACAAGGAAATAATACAATTGGCCAAAATAGATAACGAGGACCATCTCCATATCATTTTGCATTTCTCAACAAATATAATTTGTTTGGCTATTCTAAGTGGTTCTTTTTTTCTGGGTAAAGAGGGACTTGTCATTTTGAATTCTTGGGTTCAGGAATTCTTCTATAACTTAAATGACTCAATAAAAGCTTTTTTTATTCTTTTAGTTACGGATTTTTTTGTTGGATTTCACTCCACCCGCGGTTGGGAACTACTAATTCGTTGGGTCTACAACGATCTTGGATGGGCTCCTAACGAACTAATTTTCACTATTTTTGTTTGTAGTTTTCCTGTGATTCTAGACACGTGTTTGAAATTTTGGGTCTTTTTTTGTTTAAACCGTCTATCTCCTTCGCTTGTAGTCATTTATCATTCAATTAGTGAAGCATAATTAGCTTTTCTAATTATTAATAAAATTAGCATTTTTCCCCTTTAGAAAGAAAGCCTTTTTTCTTTTTAGCAAAATTCTTTCTATTTCTAACTGCTCAAGGTATTCATCATTCCAGTACAACTGTTGCAGTAGAATGACAACAGACTTGTGTATAGGGAACTAGATTAACTTAGCTACCTATCTAATTTATTGTAGAAATTCCGGGATCCACGATTGGACATGGAAAATAGAAATACTTTTTCTTGGTTAAAGGAACAGAT